TCATGGTATCCTTCTTATTAGTAATTACTTAGAATTTGAACAAAAAATAAATTCATTTGATAGAAAATCATTAACAACAGAAATTTTTTATTTATTAAATTTAATCAATGAATTGGTTGTAAAATACACATCAAATTTAAATTTTAAAAGACTTTTTTTAGTTACAGAACACGAACAAGTAAGAATTGATTCAGAGGATCGAATCCAAATTTTAAAATTATTATTTGATGCAATTAGAACTGTTCCCAACGATAAAATGATTAAAAAAAAATCTATTGGAATAAAAGAAATTAATAAAAAAGTTCCTCGATGGTCATACAAATTAATCAACGATTTTGAACAACAGGAGGGGGAAACCGAAGAAACTGTGGTAGAGGATCATCAGATTCGTTCAAGAAAATCCAAACGTGTAGTGATTTTTACTGATAACCAACAAAATACTGATGCTTATACTAATACCAAAGAAACTAATAATACTGATCAAACAGGCGAAGTTGCTTTGATACGTTATTCCCAACAATCGGATTTTCGTCGAGACATAATCAAAGGCTCCATGCGCGCTCAAAGACGTAAAACAGTTACTTGGAAACTCTTTGAAGCAAATGCGCATTCCCCTCTTTTTTTGGACCGAATAGACAAATCTTTTTTTTTTTTTTTTGATATTTCTGAACGGATGAAAAAAATTTTTAAAAATTGGATGTGGAAAAACACAGAATTCACAATTTCGAATTATACAGAGAAAAAGACAAAAGAAAGCGCGAAAAAAAAAGAGGAGGACAAAAAAGAAGAAGACAAAAGAAAGGAGAAAGTGCGTATACAAATAGCGGAAGCCTGGGATAGTATTTTACTTGCTCAAGTAATGAGAGGTTTTTTATTAGTAACCCAATCAATTCTTAGAAAATATATTATATTACCTTCATTGATAATAGCTAAAAATATCGTCCGTATACTATTATTTCAATTTCCGGAATGGTATGAGGACTTAAAGGATTGGAATAGAGAAATGCATGTTAAATGTACCTATAACGGCGTTCAATTATCAGAAAAAGAATTTCCAAAAAACTGGTTAACAGACGGCATTCAGATCAAGATCCTATTTCCTTTTCGTCTTAAACCTTGGCACAGATCTAAGTTACGAGCCCCTTATAATGATCCAATGAAAAAGCAAGGTCAAAAAAATGATTTTTGTTTTTTAACAATTTTTGGAATGGAAGCTGAACTACCTTTTGGTTCTCCCAGAAAAAAACTTTCATTTTTTGAACCGATTTTAAAAGAACTCAAAAAAAAAATTAAAAAATTGCAAAAGAAATGTTTTATAATTCTAGGAATTTTTAAAGAACAAACAAAATTGTTTCTAAATGTCTCAAAAAAACCAAAAAAATGGATCATTAAAAACATTCTGTTTATAAAAGAAATAATAAAAGAACTCTCAAAAATAAACCCAATTGTATTATTTGGATTAAGAGAAATAGAAGTATATGAATTGAGTGAAATTAAAAAAGATTCAATAATCAGTAATCGGATGATTCAGGAATCGTCCATTCAAATTAGATCTCAGGATTGGACAAATTATTCATTAACAGAAAAAAAAATGCAAGATCTGACTGATAGAATAAACACAATCATAAATCAAATAGAAAAAATTACAAAAGACAAGAAAAAGGGATTTAGAAAAGACAAGAAAAAGGGATTTATAACTTCAGATAGAAATTTGAGTTCTAACAAAATAAGTTATGATGATAAAAGATTGGAATCACAAAAAAATATTTGGCAGATATTAAAAAGAGGAACTGCTCGATTAATCCGTAAATCCCATTATTTTATAATATTTTTCATTGAAAAGATATACATAGATATCTTTCTATCTATGATTAATATTCCTAGTATCAATACACAACTTTTTCTTGAATCAACAAAAAAAATTATTAATAAAAACATTAACAGTAATGAAGCAAATCAAGAAAGAATTAATAAAACAAATCAAAGTTTAATTAAATTTATTTCGATTATAAAAGAGTCACTTTCTAATACTAATATTAGTCTTAGTCAAAAAAATTCAAAGACTTTTTTTGACTTATCTTACTTTTCACAAGCATATGTATTTTACAAATTATCACAAACCCAACTTATTAAGTTAGAGAAATTGAAATCCGTATTTCAATATAATGGAACCCCCCTTTTTCTTAAGAATGAAATAAAGGATTTTTTTGTTATAAGACAAGAACTATTTCATTCCGAATTAAGACCTAAGAATCTTCGCAATTCTGGAATGAATCAATGGACAAATTGGTTAAGGAGTCATTATCAATATCAATGTGATGTATCTCAAATTAAATGGTCTAGAGTAGTACCACAAAAATGGCGAAATATATTGAACTGTATAGCTCAAAATAAAGATTTATATAAAGATTTGTGTGATTTATATGAAAAAGATGAATTAATTCACTACGAAAAAAAAACAAAAATTGAAACAGATTTATTATTGAATCAAAAGGATAATTTTAAAAAACAATATAGATATGATCTTTTAGCATATAAATCTATAAATTCTGAAACTAAGAAGTACTCTTCAATTTATGGATCACCATTACAAGTAAAAACTAACCAAGATATTTTTTATAATTACAACACGCATAAACAAAAATCATTTAATATGGTAGAAGATGATATTCGAGATATGGATAAAAATACGGATAGAAAATTTTTTGATTGGAGAATTCTCGATTTTTGTCTTAAAACGAAGGTCGATATTGAGGCCTGGATCAATATTGATACTGACACTAACAGTAATAAATATACTAAGACTAGGGTTAATAAGTATCAAATAATTGATAAAATCAATAATAAGGGTCTTTTTTATCTCACACTTCAGCAAGATCAAAAAATCAACCTATCCAATCAAAAACCCCTTTTGGATTGGATGGGAATGAATGAAGAAATACTAAGTCGTCCCATATCAAATCTGGAACTTTGGTTCTTGCCAGAATTTGTGAGACTTTATAATACGTATAAAATGAAACCGTGGGTTATACCAATTAAATTACTACTTTTTAATTCTAATATAAAAAAAAATGCTAGTGAAAACAAAAGCATCACTGGAAATAAAAAAAGAGATCCTTTTATATCAATATCGTCGAATGAAAAAAAATCTCTTGAATTAGAAAACCGAAATCAAGGAGAAAAAGAATCCACGGGCCAAGCAGATCTTAAATCAGCTCTTTCAAACCAAGAAAAAGATGTTGAAGAAGATTATACGGGATCGGACATGAAAAAACATAGAAATAAAAAGCAATACAAGATCAATACAAAAGCGGAGTTTGATTTCTTCCTAAAAAGGTATTTGTATTTTCAATTGAGATGGGATGATTCTTTAAATAAAAAAATAATCAATAACATCAACGTATATTGCCTCCTGCTTAGACTGATAAATCCAAGAGAAATTACTATATCCTCTATTCAAAGGGGCGAAATGAGTCTGGATATTTTGACGATTCAGAAAGATGTAACTCTTACAGAATTTATTAAAAGGGGATTTTTGATTATTGAACCAATTCGTCTAGCTATAAAAAATGATGGAAAATTTATTATGTATCAAACCCTCGGTATTTCATTAGTTCATAAAAGTAAACATCAAATAAATCAAAGATACCGAGAAAAAAAACATGTTGATAAGAATTCTGATGAAGTCATTACAAAACATCAAAAGATGACTGGAAATAGATATAAAAAAAATTATGATTTGTTTGTTCCTGAAAATATTTTATCGCCTAGATGTCGTAGAGAATTGCGAATTCTAATTTGTTTAAATTCTAAGAATAGACATAGAAAGGCATCTTTTTGTAATGGGAATGAGGTAAACAGTCAAGTTGTGGATAAAAGCAAAAAATATAAAAAAAAACTTATAAAATTAAAGCTATTTCTTTGGCCCAATTATCGATTAGAAGATTTAGCTTGTATGAATCGTTATTGGTTTAATACCAATAATGGCAGTTGTTTCAGTATGGTAAGGATACATATGTATCCCCGATTGAAAATTCATTAATAGTACATTTTTCCTATATTTCCCATACCATATCTGGTCTATGACGACAAAGAGATGCACGCATACATTGTCTTACATTCCATTCTGATACATGATACTAATTCAATGACATATCAATTAGATCTAGAATGAACAAAATTTTCTTATTTTAGGTCTAAACTTTTATCTTTTGTGAGTGAAGAAACCAACCATACTTTTGTATCCCCTTTCAAATCCAATTTTAAAATGAAAATAGGATTGAATAAGTTTTATTAAATTAAAAAAATTAGAAATTAATAACGAAATACAAATTTTTGTATATACCAAATAAAAATTAGGGGCATTATTATTACTGATCAATAAAGATATCTATCAATAAAAAATATCTTAAAATAAAAAGAGGGGGGGAGAGAAAATTTCAGTTTATGGTAAAAAATTCATTCATCTCAGTTATTTCACAAGAAGAAAAAGACGAAAACAGAGGATCTGTTGAATTTCAAATAGTTAGTTTCACCAATAGGATACGAAGACTTACTTCACATTTACAATTACACAAAAAAGACTATTTATCTCAGAGAGGTTTACGTAAAATTCTGGGAAAACGCCAACGATTACTGTCTTATTTGTCAAAGAAAAATAGAATATGTTATAAAGAATTAATTAATCGGTTGGATATTCGGGAGTCAAAAACTCGTTAATTTTATTTTTATAAAGGCATTTTGAATTATTTGATTTATTAGATCTTGAATTTTAATGAACTTTTTTTTCGTTTTCAGCAATTCATGAAAGAATGAATCGAGGAAAAACCTATGAATATACCGGCTACAAGAAAAGACCTCATGATAGTCAATATGGGCCCCCACCACCCATCAATGCATGGTGTTCTTCGACTCATCATTACTCTAGATGGTGAAGATGTTATTGACTGTGAACCAATATTGGGTTATTTACACCGAGGAATGGAAAAAATTGCGGAAAATCGAACAATTATACAATATTTGCCTTATGTAACACGGTGGGATTATTTAGCTACTATGTTCACAGAAGCAATAACTGTAAACGGACCGGAACAGTTGGGAAATATTCAAGTACCTAAAAGAGCCAGCTATATCAGAATAATTATGTTGGAGTTGAGTCGTATAGCTTCTCATCTGTTATGGCTCGGTCCTTTTATGGCGGATATTGGTGCACAAACTCCCTTTTTCTATATTTTCAGAGAAAGAGAATTAGTATATGATCTATTCGAAGCTGCCACCGGTATGAGAATGATGCATAATTATTTTCGTATCGGAGGAGTAGCGGCCGATCTACCTCATGGCTGGATAGATAAATGTTTGGATTTCTGCGATTATTTTTTAACAAGAGTTGCTGAATATCAAAAACTTATTACACGAAATCCTATTTTTTTAGAACGAGTCGAGGGAGTAGGCATTATTGGTAGAGAGGAAGTAATAAATTGGGGTTTATCGGGACCAATGCTGCGAGCTTCCGGAATACAATGGGATCTTCGTAAAGTTGATCATTATGAATGTTACGACGAATTTGATTGGGAAGTACAGTGGCAAAAAGAAGGAGATTCATTGGCTCGTTATCTAGTCCGAATTGGTGAAATGATAGAATCCGTAAAAATTATTCAACAGGCCCTGGAAGGAATTCCAGGGGGACCCTATGAGAATTTAGAAATACGATACTTTGATAGAGAAAGGAATCCGGAATGGAATGATTTTGAATATCGATTTATTAGTAAAAAGCCGTCTCCTACATTTGAATTGCCGAAACAAGAACTTTATGTGAGAGTAGAAGCCCCAAAGGGAGAATTGGGAATTTTTCTCATAGGGGATCAGAGTGGTTTTCCTTGGAGATGGAAAATCCGCCCGCCGGGTTTTATCAATTTGCAAATTCTTCCGCGGTTAGTTAAAAGAATGAAATTGGCTGATATTATGACGATACTAGGTAGTATAGATATCATTATGGGAGAAGTTGATCGTTGAAATGATAATTGATACACCGGAAGTACAAGATATCGATTCTTTTTCTAGATTAGAATTTTTAAAAGAGGTTTATGGAATTCTATGGGTTCTTGTTCCTATTTTGACTCTTGTAGTGGGAATCACAATAGGCGTACTGGTAATTGTATGGTTAGAAAGAGAAATATCGGCAGGGATACAACAACGTATTGGACCTGAATACGCCGGCCCTTTGGGAGTTCTTCAAGCTCTAGCAGATGGGACAAAACTACTTTTCAAAGAAAATCTTTTTCCATCTAGGGGGGATACTCGTTTATTCAGTATCGGGCCATCCATAGCAGTCATATCAATTTTAGTAAGCTATTCAGTAGTTCCTTTTGGATATCACCTTGTTTTAGCGGATCTCAATATCGGTGTTTTTTTATGGATTGCCATTTCCAGTATTGCTCCGATTGGACTTCTTATGTCAGGATACGGGTCAAATAATAAATATTCCTTTTTAGGCGGTCTACGAGCTGCTGCTCAATCGATTAGTTATGAAATACCATTAACTTTATGTGTGTTATCAATATCTCTACGTGCGATTCGTTGATATATAGACATAAACTTTTCTCTATTCCTTCCTTTCAAGGAAAGGGTTGGAATGGATTGAGTAGATATCTTAATTTTTTTTTTATTCATTATTCGGGTTGATGAACTAAATCAAATAGTTATATGAGTGAAAGAAAACAGCTTATATATAAATTCGCAGTAAAAAGATTGATTCTCATTTTCTATGTATAAGAGTTAGAGAGTTAAGCGGAAATAAACATAAACAGAAGAGACCGTTTCCCCCAAGATTGGTTGATTAGTCATCCTGACTTGAAGCGGGTTCAAAAGATCAACCGTATTGAGTTTTCACTATAATTTTTATGTATTAGCATAACGGGGGATTGAGCAAAAACGAGTGGATGGTTAGAAACACGAACATATGTAAAGGATTAGTAATGGAGATTATGTAAATTCTCCAAAAGGACATTTTTACATAATATACAAACAAAGAATACTAATTGGGGCTTTAAGTTGGTAGAAATGATCAGGCAGTACTCCCCATGACACGATTCCAATCCAGAGTATACTCCTATCCACCGATTTAATAAATAACTATTCGAAACGAAATAATCCTTTACTTTATTTTGAAAGCCCTCTTTTTCTCAGAAATAGAAAGAAGAATAGGAACGAAAAAAAAAAAAAAAAAGATATACTTTTTTTATTCTTTGTTACTTTTATTCTTTCCCATATACATATTAATAGATATATAATTTGTGTCATAATTCATTAATTAATATAGAATTTTTTTTTTCGTACGTGAAACCAACGGGTTATTGATATTTTTACAAGAAGTATTTTATTGAACAGTTAAGTTATTACTGAACAAAGAAGAATTGAAATTATTAAATTAAAGAAAGGATGAGATCAATTCAGAAGTACTTTTTTTATTTAATTTTGAATTAAAATAATTATAACAGACAGAATTCAATTGGTCTAATTTGGGACCGGCCGATAGTTATCCATCCTACAAACATATCAAGATTCAAAAAAGAATACTGACGCGGTCCCTATATTTATTTCTGGCCTTCAAGGAGCCGTATGAGGTGAAAATCTCATGTACGGTTCTGTAATAGCGATGGTAACAGTGATGGTATCACCGACTATAATTATCTAACAGTTCAAGTACAATTGATATTGTTGAGGCGCAATCAAAATATGGTTTTTGGGGATGGAATTTGTGGCGTCAGCCTATAGGGTTTATCATTTTTATTATTTCTTCCCTAGCAGAATGTGAGAGATTACCTTTTGATTTACCAGAAGCAGAAGAAGAGTTAGTAGCAGGTTATCAAACCGAATACTCGGGTATAAAATTTGGGTTATTTTATGTTGCTTCCTATCTAAACCTATTGGTTTCTTCATTATTTGTAACAGTTCTTTACTTGGGAGGTTGGAATATATCTATTCCGGACATATATGTTTCTGAGCTTTTTGAAATAAATAAAACATGTGGAGTTTTTGGAGCGATAATTGGTATCTTTATTACATTAGCTAAAACTTATTTGTTCTTGTTCATTCCTATCACAACAAGATGGACTTTACCGAGGCTAAGAATGGACCAACTATTGAATCTTGGATGGAAATTTCTTTTACCTATTTCTCTCGGTAATCTATTATTAACAACTTCTTTCCAACTCTTTTCACTGTAAAGTAACATTCTATATTCACAACGTGTCTCAAACAAGAGAAATAAACAAAGATAAAACTATTCATATATATATTAACGATATGTTCTCTATGGTAACTGGGTTCATGAATTATGGTCAACAAACAGTACGAGCTGCAAGGTACATTGGTCAAAGTTTCATGATTACTTTATCCCACGCAAATCGTTTACCCGTAACTATTCAATATCCTTATGAAAAATCAATCACCGCGGAGCGTTTCCGCGGTCGAATCCATTTTGAATTTGATAAATGTATTGCTTGTGAAGTATGCGTTCGTGTATGTCCTATAGATCTACCCGTTGTTGATTGGAAATTGGAAACTGATATTCGCAAGAAACGGCTGCTTAATTACAGTATTGATTTCGGAGTCTGTATATTTTGTGGTAATTGCGTTGAGTATTGTCCAACGAATTGTTTATCAATGACTGAAGAATATGAACTTTCTACTTATGATCGTCACGAATTGAATTATAATCAAATTGCTTTGGGTCGTTTACCAATGTCAGTAATTGACGATTATACAATTCGAACAATTTTGAATTCGCCTCAAATAAATAAGTAAATCTCTTATTAACGAATAATTTAGAATTACTTTACTAATAACTAATATAGAAGGAATTTAGGTTTCTTTCGTGTTGTTTGGTCAATAACTACAAATACCAACTATTGATTGGTTGGTAAGAAACGCGTCTTAATTTGGATTGAAAATCCATTAATTAATATATCCATAATTGTTTTAAAATATATCGTTTAGAATTAGAACGACTCTTTCAGATAAAGAATGAAATTAGTCCAATAATAGTACTCACATTTATTCATATCCCTTAGTATTTATTTACTTAGGATTAAATTAGGAATTGCTCAAAAATCATAAAAAAAAAAAAAATTTCTGGTTGGGTCTCAATAAGGTCATGAAAAACATTTCTATTTATTTATCTCTTATTTTACATATAATGGATTTGCCCGGACCAATACATGATTTTCTTTTAGTCTTTCTGGGATCGGTTCTTATACTAGGAGGTATGGGGGTGGTATTATTTACCAACCCCATTTATTCTGCCTTTTCATTGGGAATGGTTCTTGTTTGTATATCCTTATTCTATATTCTATTAAACTCTTATTTTGTAGCTGCTGCACAACTCCTTATTTACGTGGGAGCTATAAATGTTTTAATCGTATTTGCTGTGATGTTCATGAATGGTTCAGAATATTACAAAGATTTGAATCTTTGGACCATTGGGGATGTGGTTACTTTGCCAGTTTGTACAAGTATTTTTGTTTTACTCATGATTATTATTACGGATACGTCATGGTACGGAATTATTTGGACTACAAGATCAAACCAGATTATAGAGCAAGATTTGATAAGTAATAGTCAACAAATTGGAATTCATTTATCAACAGATTTTTTTCTTCCATTTGAATTCGTTTCGATAATTCTTTTAGCCGCTTTGATAGGTGCAATTGCCGTGGCGCGACAGTAAAAAATTTATAGAATTAGCAATGCACATTAAACTCTGTTCGGTTTTATTACATTACATTTATTTCCCTTTAATTAAAGATTGTTTATGTCTAAAATAGAAATTATTCAATCTATTCTATTAATAATAGAAAATCTGCCTTTGTTCCGTACTTTTTTTTATTCTAGTCAATTGAATCTGTTGAATTGTTGTTCAGTTCATATTGAAATGAATCGAAATTGATAAGGAGTTGGTCAATGATGCTCGAACATGTACTTGTTTTGAGTGCCTACTTATTTTCTATCGGTATCTATGGATTGATCACGAGCCGGAATATGGTTAGAGCCCTTATGTGTCTTGAACTTATACTGAATGCGGTTAATATGAATTTCGTAACATTTTCTGATTTTTTTGATAGTCGCCAATTAAAAGGAAATATTTTCTCAATTTTTGTTATAGCTATTGCAGCCGCTGAAGCAGCTATTGGCCCGGCTATTGTTTCATCAATTTATCGTAACAGAAAATCAACTCGTATCAATCAATCGAATTTGTTGAATAAGTAGTATTAATCATATAAATTCTAATATTCATAAATTAGAATTACCATGACCATACATTAACGTAATAATACATGTTTTCAAAAATGTAAGAAATTAAAGTATCTTGGCTCTATCGCATGAGTCAATCCAGAAGTAGATTGATTAGAAAAATTATGATAAATTATTGATTCATCTGGTGTCTAAATATATGATTCATTTACAAGTTTACTAGATCGAAACTTTCTGACATTCAAAAATTTATAGATCCAAATGTCACATTCAGTAAAGATTTATGATACGTGTATAGGGTGTACTCAATGCGTGCGCGCCTGCCCAACGGATGTATTAGAAATGATACCTTGGGACGGGTGTAAAGCTAAGCAAATTGCTTCTGCTCCAAGAACAGAGGACTGTGTCGGTTGTAAGAGATGTGAATCCGCCTGTCCGACAGATTTCTTGAGTGTTCGAGTTTATTTATGGCATGAAACAACTCGAAGTATGGGTCTGGCTTATTAATACGTTCCAGAAAACCCTACTTGAATACATTTGATTTTTTTACCTTTACCGACAAAAACCCGCGCTCAAAAACTATTTATTTTGAGCACGGGTTTTTCTGGTCCAAGTTTATCTTGTTTTTACCATGAATAATTTTCCTTGGTTAACGCTAGTTGTAGTTTTGCCAATATTCGCGGGTTCCTTAATTTTCTTTCTCCCTCATAGAGGAAATAAGAAAATGCGTTGGTATACTATAGGTATATGCATAATAGAACTCCTTCTAACAACCTATGCATTCGGTTATCGTTTCCAATTGGATGATCCATTAATGCAACTGACAGAGGATTATAAATGGATCGATTTTTTTGATTTTTACTGGAGATTGGGAATAGATGGAATTTCTATAGGACCCATTTTACTGACAGGATTTATCACAACTTTAGCTACTTTAGCGGCTCGGCCGATTACTCGAGATTCCCGACTATTCCATTTTCTGATGTTAGCAATGTATAGCGGTCAAATAGGACCATTTTCTTCTCGAGACCTTTTACTTTTTTTCATCATGTGGGAGTTAGAATTAATTCCAGTTTATCTACTTCTATCCATGTGGGGGGGAAAGAAACGTTTGTATTCAGCTACAAAATTTATTTTGTACACTGCAGGAAGTTCCGTTTTTTTATTAATGGGAGTTTTGGGTATTGGTTTATATGGTTCCAATGAACCAACATTAAATTTTGAAACATCAGCTAATCAATCGTATCCTGTAGCACTGGAAATAATATTCTATATTGGATTTCTTATTGCTTTTGCTGTCAAATCACCGATCATACCCTTACATACATGGTTACCAGACACCCATGGAGAGGCACATTACAGTACTTGTATGCTTTTAGCCGGAATCTTATTAAAAATGGGAGCGTATGGATTGGTTCGGATCAATATGGAATTATTACCCCACGCCCATTCTATATTCTCTCCCTGGTTGATTATAGTAGGCACAATTCAAATAATCTATGCAGCTTCAACATCTCCCGGTCAGCGTAATTTAAAAAAAAGAATAGCCTACTCTTCTGTATCTCATATGGGTTTCATAATTATAGGAATTGGTTCTATAAGCGATACAGGACTCAACGGAGCCATTTTACAAATAATCTCTCACGGATTTATTGGCGCTGCGCTTTTTTTCTTGGCCGGAACGAGTTATGATAGAATACGTCTTGTTTATCTCGACGAAATGGGCGGAATGGCTATCGCAATTCCAAAAATATTCACGACTTTCAGTATCTTATCAATGGCTTCTCTTGCATTACCGGGCATGAGCGGTTTTGTTGCCGAATTGTTAGTTTTTTTTGGAATACTTACTAGTCAAAAATATCTTTTAATGACAAAAATATTAATTACTTTTGTAATGGCAATTGGAATGATATTAACTCCTATTTATTCATTATCTATGTTACGCCAGATGTTCTATGGATACAAGCTTTTTAATGCCCCAAACTCTTATTTTTTTGATTCTGGACCGCGAGAATTATTTGTTTCGATCTCTATCCTTTTACCTGTAATAGGTATTGGTGTTTATCCCGATTTCGTTTTATCATTATCAGTTGACAAGGTCGAAGCTATTCTATCCAATTATTTTTTTCGATAGTTTTTGTGAGTAAACCAAAAAATGAAACTGAAATCCCATGATTTTAAAAATGGTTGATTGTACAATAAAAAAACGAGTCTTTTATATTCTTTTAAGTAAAATAAAAAAATTGGAATTCTATTATAACTAGATATCTTTTGAATTTGTGAGAACCGTTTGAATCAAGTAATGGAAATGATTCAAATGGTTCTTGATTGTTTACATGAAGTTTTCGTATATATACCTGTATGACGTCCTATGTTTATATTCGTCAAGTCTTTTATTCAATTAGATGTTAATGTAAATGAACCATAACTATGCAACCCTATTCCTAATAGATTAACCCCAAAATAGCATATCCAAATTATAAGAAAGCCCATTGAGGCCACAATTGCAGAATTTACACTTTCAAAATTTTTATTTGTTCTAATATGTAAATAAATAGCGAATATGGTCCAAGTAATAAATGCCCAAGTTTCCTTTGGATCCCAATTCCAATATGATCCCCATGCTTCATTAGCCCATACTGCTCCCGAAAGAATACCTACGGTTAAAAGGATAAACCCTAGACTAATAATACGATAACTCCAACGATCCAATTGTTGAATCAATTGATACCTGTAATAATTTTGAGACGAAATAAAAGAAGTGTTTCGTAAGACATTGTTTCTTTCGTTCACGTATTGAATCTCACTAAAGTAAACTGACTCATTTTCTAAATTATTGCTTTTACTAAAAATCCTTATGAATTTTCGAAATGTAATGACTAGAAGAGCTAGTGATAATAATGATCCACACAAAAGAGCTGCATAGCTCAATACCATCATACTTACGTGCATCATTAACCAATGGGATTGGAGAGCGGGTACTAATATCGCGGATTGATGCATTTCAGTTAAAAGACCCGAAGTAGCAAAACCTTGAGTAAAAATAGCACTTGGCGCGGTTATTGCGCTTAAATGGTTTTTATGTTTTTTAAAATATGGAATAATATGAATAAAGGAAAAACTCCACGAAAGAAAAATAAATGATTCATATAAATCACTTAATGGTAAATGCCTCAAATACATCCAACGAGTAACTAATAATCCTGTTATGCAGAAAAAAGTAGCTATCATCCCCCTTTCTGACGAATCATCTAGTCCTACGATTTCATCGACTAATAAAATTATCAAATGAATTGTAATTACAATTGAAACGATCGAAAAAGATATATGAGTTAATATATGCTCTAAAGTTGAAAATATCATAAAAATTATTAAATTAATAAAGACGTCCCTCAATTATAGGAATTGAAATCGGGAATTGAATTCATTATAGGACTTACTCTATGCCATGCCGCCACTCGGACTCGAACCGAGATGCTCTAGCACTGCTTCCTAAGAGCAGCGTGTCTACCGATTTCACCATAGCGGCTTATTCGAAATCATAATAACCTATTTTTATTCAATCGTCGAGCTTGAAGGAGTTAATTCAATCCAATATTTTTTTTTAGGAAACCATTCAAATTGATGAATAAAAACTTGTTTAAAAATTAGGGATTAAAACGTTTCCGTTAACGTTAATAATATTGATTTTTCTTATTATTATCTTTTTATTTAGTTATCTTATTATTATCTTTTTATTTAGTTATTTAGTATTTTAGGATGTCAATTTTATTTAACTGAACTAACAATGTATTTTTTCGTAGGCTATTACTTTATGCTCTCCTAAAACTAAAATGTAACAGTTGTAACTAGATAATTTTTACTTCAATCCCTGGATATAAGTAAAAAAAATGTTCTGCCTCGTTTGCATTTTTTAATGATTAATTTCTTTTATCATTTATTTTATTAATCTAAAATAAAAAATTCATTTTATCGATTAATAAAAAAATAGAATTTTTATATAACACAATTTTAGCGATACACTCAAAAGATTTATGTAAATATTTGCATAGTTAGGTTGCGTTAGGATTTTTTGTTGTGTAGAGAATTTGCGTTAAGATTTAGCAAACCCATTAAGTTAGGTATTTGGGATGGTCGTATTAATCATATAAAAAAATTTCGTATAGAAATTGTACCGTACTTCAAAATATTTTCTAAATTTTTTAATTAATATACATATATTATATCTTGATCGATCTTCCAATCGAAACATAGGATCTAAAATAGATCACTCAAAATTGGCGCATTCGTCATATAACTACCTAAAAATGTAAACGGGGCTTTTATTAATTTAATTGGGTTTAAGGAATTTATATAGTGATAATAATTTCTAAAACCCAAAATAATGGTTTAAAAGATTATAAAAAACATTTGAAACTTAATCAATTAGTTTCAACGACCTCTTCTTTATAATATAAAATCAAAAATATAACTAAAAAAAAATTCTTTTTATTATTGAGTAAGGGCGATGGGGAAAGTGATAATCCCCATCCGGAAAATGATAAAACATACTAAAATGAAAGGCGAAACCTTGCGCTTGCGTTTACCCCTTTTTCAAACAAAAAAGTACCATTCATTTTTAGAATTCAGTAGACAACAGAATTCTTATCTATATCAGAAACGAAAGAAAAATTTGGCTTCAAATTAAAGTAAAACAAATTCAATTTTATATTCGTTTAAATTAAAACATTATGAGACTAATTCTTTTTTATTTTTTTTTTATTTTTAATGTATATTGTTTATATTGTAATTTATCTTATATATTAATATTTATTCTTTTACTATACTATTATGATGTTAATATTAAACTATTATGATGTTAATATTAATTATATTTTACTATACTATTATGATGTTAATATTAATTATAATTGATAAATATTAATTATAATTGATAAATATTATTATAATTGATAAATATTATTTATCATTTTTATAACTTATAAATCTTATAAATAAACTATAAACAAAATTATATCACTTTATTAGTTATTAGAACGATTCAGATTATTTATTTCTTACACAAAAAAAACTTTTAGAACTCCCGGTAGAAAGAGATTTCGCTAACGAAAAAGCTTTCAATGCTGCCCTATATCCCTTCCTTTTCCAAATATTTTTACGAATACGCTTTTTTGAAATAGAGGTGCGCTTTTTTGGAACTGCCATTAAAAAGTTATAATAGGTTTTTCGGTTGGATGTGAAAGACATCTATTGTTCAAAATCAATTGTTCTTTACTATTCTCTATCTATTTTTTCTCTAAATTAGACTCCAAAAAAAAAGGGGGGGGGGGTAAAAATCACATAAAATATTAATAAGAACGATAAGGTACACTATGCCAAATAGATTGAAGTTGATAAAAAAAAAAAAAAAATAATAAAAAAAAAAGAAAGATTGTCCGTTTCGTTTTCTTTCTATTTTCGTCGTGTTACATTTATACATGTAATAAAAAAATCTAAAAGTTTAATAACCCAACCCTTCTCCCGCTTAATTAAAAAATAAAAAAACTTTAATAATTTTTTCTATTATATTAATTAATTTAATATTAATTCTTCAAGCTCGAAGAAAGAGTCCACAAAATTTTAATTATCAAATGAGACTAGTAGTTAATCTGTTAAAGGATACAAAATACATAATTTAAAGGCATTTTATTTGCCCCCCTTTTTTTTTCCGTAAAATTAAAGTGTTGGATATCATAGCATTTCCTACAAATAGCTTTTATTGTAATGTAAGACAAACAATTAGTTACAAAACAAATTGGTTAATGATTCTAAATAACCGAATTACAATAAATAGTTTTAGTTATGGGCTTTATGATTCATATCAAATACTGTTTTTGGTATAATTATTTATCCTTGTTCTATAGATATAAAAAAATTATTGTAATACGTAATAATTAAAATGAAAATTAGAATTTTCATTTTTTATCTTCATAAAATTTTATTTAAAAATTTGAATTGAATATTTCAGTATTAATCAAATTAAATACGGATTTTTTTTTCACTAGTGACTTATTTATATCATTTGACCAATTAGAACCTCTTGATTTTAAATATTTGAAGTAGTTTGGAAAGATTCAGAATAATTAAGGCTAGAAAATTCTATTTAAGTTTTATTTTATATATCTTAATTTTTTTTTATTAACCGACCCCTTTCAAAAGAAAAGAAATAAGAACCGGTGACTCAGAAACAATTAATTAAGATAAATTTTTTTTTTAATTTTTTTATGGAATATACATATCAATATTCATGGATTATACCTTTCATTCCACTTCCAGTTCCTATCTTAATTGGAACAGGACTTCTACTTTTTCCAACGGCAACAAAAAATCTTCGCCGTATGTGGGCTTTTCCTAGTGTTTTATTATTAAGTATAGTTATGGTTTTTTCAGCCCTTTTTTCTATTCAGCAAATAAATAAAAATTCTGTCTATCAATATGTATGGTCTTGGACCATCAATAATGATTTTTCTTTAGAATTTGGCTGCTTGGTTGATCCACTTACTTCTATTATGTCGATATTAATCACTACTGTTGGAATTATGGTTCTTATTTATAGTGACAATTATATGTCTCATGATCAGGGATATTTGAGATTTTTTGCTTATATGAGTTTTTCCAATACTTCAATGTTGGGATTAGTTACTAGTTCTAATTTGATACAAATTTATATTTTTTGGGAATTAGTTGGAGTGTGTTCTTATCTATTAATAGGTTTTTGGTTCACACGACCCAGTGCCGCGAATGCTTGTCAAAAAGCGTTTGTAACTAATCGTGTCGGGGATTTTGGTTTATTATTAGGAATTTTGGGTTTTTATTGGATAACAGGTAGTTTCGAATTTCGGGATTTGTTTGAAATATTCAATAACTTGGTTTATAATAATGAAGTTAATTTTTTATTTGTTACTTTATGCGCCTCCCTATTATTTGCCGGCGCTGTTGCTAAATCCGCCCAATTTCCCCTTCATGTATGGTTACCTGATGCCATGGAAGGGCCTACCCCCATTTCGGCTCTTATACATGCCGCTACTATGGTAGCAGCAGGAATTTTTCTTGTAGCTCGGCTTCTTCCTCTTTTCATAGTTATACCTTACATTCTAAATCAAATAGCTTTGATAGGTATAATAACATTATTTTTAGGAGCCACTTTAGCTCTTGCTCAAAAAGATATTAAGAAAAGCTTAGCTTATTCTACAATGTCTCAATTGGGTTA